AGGACATCTCTCTTTCAAGGAGGCAGCGGGGATTCGACTTCCCCTGGGGGTAGGGTAATACGAAAGGAAGTTGATTATGGATTACCAATAAGCCTAAAATGGATTCTTCCTGGGTCGATGCCCGAGTGGTTAATGGGGACGGACTGTAAATTCGTTGGCAATATGTCTACGCTGGTTCAAATCCAGCTCGGCCCAATAATGCCCAAGAATTCGCCAATCTACCATGAGATGGTATAACCCCCTTGTCCTTGAGAAATACCTGATACAGAGGAATATAAAATAATTTAAATTTATGCTAGATCCCTTATTTCCCTGGGATTGTAGTTCAATTGGTTAGAGCACCGCCCTGTCAAGGCGGAAGCTGCGGGTTCGAGCCCCGTCAGTCCCGAAGGATCCAATAAATACATCAATTCATCTCTCCCTTTTCTGTGAAAGGGAGGACAGGGAGCAGAATTTCATTCCCAAGAGGAGATCCTTGTTTTTTTTTTTCCTTCCTATTTTTCTATTTTTTTAGGGGTCCCATCGAAGAAAGAACAAAGCCTAAAAAAAATAGTGAATTTGATGGAATATTAGATCTTTTATACCGGGAATCATCTTTATCACATTTCTTTGTCTTCCAAGAAAATTAGATTATTAAAAAAAAAACAGAGCTTAGAACTTAACTCCTTTCTTTTTCCATTTCGCTTCTATTGTTTGTTTGGGTTTGTGACTAATGGAAATGAAAGGGTGGTCACATGATACTTCATCAGATGATTGTACAAGGAAAACCTAAGGTAGGTTATAGAAAAGAAAGAAGAAAAAATAATAATAAATCAAGGAATTTTTGATTGGTTCAGGAATCCCATTTTGGATTCGGTATGGATAAAAGATCTTCCTATGTTATACTATTCAATTCTCGACGACGAATTCATTTGATAGCGCAGATATTGTTATTCATGATATTGATCCGATTCAAGATCATCGAGAAGTAATTCATTCATTGAATTTACAGGCGAAAGATTTATTATCTCTATGGGATTAAATCCCGAGTTATTGTGAAGTAAAAAAAAGATGAGATTATGGAAGTAAATATTCTTGCATTTATTGCTACTGCACTGTTCATTCTAGTTCCTACTGCTTTTCTACTTATCATTTACGTAAAAACAGTTAGTCAAAATGATTAATTAATTTGAATGAAACTTGATTTCTGAGTTCTTATCAATGATTGAAGAAATAAAACGAAAGGGATTCCAATTTCGCGTCTTAAATGAAATGAGCGGACTATAATCGGCTCTATGAGATCCGATAGTATGGTAAGAAAGAAAGAGATGAAATCTTTCTTTCTACCATACTATCTATTAGTGTTATTGTAGTGTATAAAGTTGTAAAGTTGTACTTTACAATAAAGAGAAAGGCTTAATATAGATCAATCTCCAATATTATCTTCATATATGTAGATATAAATTTCATATATGGAATGGACATAGCATCAAATTCGATTTCTTTGATACATCTATTTGTTCTGATCACTCTGAAATAATCGTCTTACTCTTAGAGTTCTAATTCCTAGATTTTTTATTATTTCCATCCAATATGAATTTCGGGATCTATCGAAAGAATCAAGAAAAAGCATTATGGGCATATCTTAAGAAAAACACGTAGTAATCTGTTTTTTTAGCATTTCGAAGAAATAATTGATTGAGCCATTGACAGGAGTTCTATGGGCACTTCTTCAGATTTCGAAAAGAAATAAAATAAATAGTAAACCTCGCCGATTTTAACGCTTGAACCATGATATGAAATGGGTTGATAAAGTATCCAAAATTCCAAAAATCTAATAAAACAAGCGGTAAGTGCGCAATAAATATGTGACTCGCCCAAGTCAAGATCTTATTATGCATAGTATCTTGTTAGCCAACCACTATGCTATGTCTATATTGTTTTCTTTCTCATAGAAAGTGGGTATACATTTACCAAAACGACTTCCTCTTTGAACAGTAAAGAGGGAAAGAAAAAAATCAAATCAAAAAATAAAAAAGGGGTCGGGTCTTCCTCAGTATCCATCTATAATTCTGGTAAAAGCCCGTTAGAAAATTTCAGAAGAATTAGGTTGGAATGAATTTCTTATCATCTGTATCCCTTTCCTTTCGAAATACAAACATGGGAATCATTGAAATATCTCTTTGATTGAAAGAGTATTAGTCATATCATACATTACTCTACTAGAATCCAATGGAATTTGGAAATGAAGATATTTTTATTTGAAAAAGTTCAAAACGCGTTGCAAAACGATCTATAAAATAATTGATACAGTTTGATTCCTCAACTTTATTAGTAGTAACTCTAGAGTCCACTTCTTCCCCATACTACAAGTGAAAGGGAAAATGTAAAGACTACCATTAAAGCAGCCCAAGCGAGACTTACTATATCCATGTGAATTATGTCCCCTATCTCTATGACGGAATTGTTCCATTATTGCTCACTAATAATAGTGGAATCAATGGTGCAGAGTCAAAAAGGG